TTTATTATTAAAAGAAAAAAAATTAGGAATGGTTTATATATATATATATATATATATTAAATATTTAATTAATTATTATATTTAATATATATATATATATATAATAGAAATTATAATTATTAAATTTAATAATTAATTATTTATTTCAATGATTATAGATTGCTGTATAATGATATTAATTTTTAATATTAATATTATGAAAAAGAAAAAAAAATAAATATTTAAAATTTAATAATTTATATTAAATATTTAATATAAAAAAAAAAAAAAAAAAATCTAAGTTAAAAATTTTAAGTATTAAATAAATTTTTTATAGTTTATAAATTTATTATAAATTTATTTTGCATATAAATTTTAGTGTTGATTTTTCATTATTTTAATAATTTTTGAATTTTAAAATATATAGCAATTAATATTAAAAATTTAAGAAATTAAGATTTAGTAATATTTAAATTAATAACAAATTTTGTGCCAGCAGTTGCGGTTATACAAAAATTAAATTAAATTTTATTAGTAATTAATTTATAAAAATTTTATTTAATTAAATATTAAATTAATAGGTGAAATTTTTATTTAATTTAATTTAATTTAATTTTATAATTTAATAAATTTATATTATAAACTAGGATTAGATACCCTATTATTAAAAATTTAAATTTAAAATACTAAAATAGTATATAATTATTTTTGAAACTTAAATAATTTGGCGGTATTTTAGTTCATTTAGAGGAATCTGTTTATTAATTGATAATCCACGAATGAATTTACTTAATTTAAAATTTTGTATATCGTTGTTAAAAAAATATTTTTGAATGAAAATAATATTTTAATTTTATAACTAAAAATTAAATCAGATCAAGATGCAGATTATAATTAAGAATATAATGGATTACAATAAATTTATTTAAATGAATTTTTTTTTTGTAATAAAAATTTGAAAGTGGATTTAAATGTAATTTTATTTATTTTAATAAAATGATTATATATTAAAATATGTACATATTGCCCGTCGCTTTCATAAATAAATTGGAATAAGTCGTAACAAAGTAGAGGTACTGGAAAGTGTTTCTAGAAATAACAAATTAGAGCTTGATAAAGTATTTCATTTACATTGAAATGATATTGAAATTTTCAATTAATTTGAGGGGTAAAAATTAATAATTAAAAAATAATAAAATTAATTTTAATATTAAAATTGGGGGGTTTTAGTATTAATAAAGAAAAAATTATTAATTTTATAGTTAATTAGTATTGTATAAGAAATTTAAAATATATTGAAATTATATTTATATTAAAGTAAATATTATTTATTGTATCTTGTGTATCAGAGTTTATTAAATTAAATTTTTATAGGTAAAAATTCTCGAATTTTAAAGAGTTAATTAATTATTAAAGTTATTGTTTCATAAATATTTTAAATAATTAATTAGAAATGAAATGTTAATCGTTTTAAAATATATCTAGTTTTTTTAGAAAAAAATTTAATTTTAAATTTATTTATAAATTTAATTAATTAATTAATTAATTTAAAATAAATTTTAATATTTTAAGGGATAAGCTTTAAATTAAATTTTTATAATTATATTTTTATTTAATTAAAATTTTTAAAATTTATATTGTTTATAAAATTTAATTTATTATAAAATAATTTTAATTAAAATATAAAATTTTAAATTAATTTAATTTTTTATAAAAAAATAATTTTAAATTTTATAAATTTAATTATAATGATAAAATTAGTATTAAATTTATAAAAAATTTATTTAATATTTTAAAATTTAAATAAAAGGAATTCGGCAAAATTTTATGTTCACTTGTTTATCAAAAACATGTCTTTTTGTTAATAATTTAAAGTCTAATCTGCCCACTGATAATTATTAAAGGGCTGCAGTATATTGACTGTACAAAGGTAGCATAATAAATAGTTTTTTAATTGATGACTTGTATGAAAGATTGGATGAAATATAAACTGTCTCTTATTTATTATTAATTAATTTAATTTTTTGATTAAAAAGTCAAAATTTATTTAAAAGACGAGAAGACCCTATAGAGTTTTATATTAATATATAATAAAATTATTTTTTAGATTATTAATTAAATTATTTAATAATATTTTATTGGGGTGATAAAAAAATAAAATTAACTTTTTTTAATATATTATTTCATAGATAAGTGAGTAATTGATCCAAAATTTTTGATTATAAGAAAAAATTACCTTAGGGATAACAGCGTAATTTTTTTTTTTAGTTCAAATAAGAAAAAGAGTTTGCGACCTCGATGTTGGATTAAGATAAAATTTATATGCAAAAGTATAAAATTTTGATCTGTTCGATCATTAAAATCTTACATGATCTGAGTTCAAACCGGTGTGAGCCAGGTTGGTTTCTATCTTTAAAATATTAAAATATTTTAGTACGAAAGGAATAAATATTTAAATTAAATTTATTTAATGAATTTTATTAATGTTTAATTTAAATTTAAAAACTATTTTGGCAGAAAAGTGTAGTGATTTTAGAAATCATAAATGTATAATTTATTTATATGGATAGTAAATGTTTTATATTGATTTTTTATTAATTTTTTTGGGGTTTATTATTTTAATTCTTGGTGTTTTAATTGGGGTTGCGTATTTAACTTTATTAGAGCGGAAGGTTTTAGGTTATATTCAAATTCGTAAAGGTCCTAATAAAGTTGGGTTTATAGGAATTTTACAACCTTTTTCAGATGCTATTAAATTATTTACTAAGGAACAGACTTATCCTTTATTTTCAAATTATTTATCTTATTATTTTTCTCCTGTTATTAGATTTATTTTATCTTTAATAATTTGAGTTATAGTTCCATATTATTTTAATTTAGTAAATTTTAATTTAGGTATTTTATTTTTTTTATGTTGTACTAGTTTAGGAGTTTATACTTTAATAGTTTCTGGTTGGTCATCTAATTCTAATTATGCTTTATTAGGAGGTTTACGGGCAGTAGCTCAAACTATTTCATATGAGGTTAGTTTAGCTTTAATTTTAATATCAAGAATTATTATAGTTATAGATTTTAATTTAGTAATTTTTATATATTATCAAAATTTAATTTGATTTTTTTTTTTAATAATTCCTTTGGGCTTATGTTGATTTTCTTCTAGATTAGCTGAAACTAATCGAACTCCATTTGATTTTGCTGAAGGTGAAAGAGAATTAGTTTCTGGGTTTAATATTGAGTATAGAAGTGGGGGATTTGCTTTAATTTTTTTAGCTGAATATTCTAGAATTTTATTTATAAGTTTATTATTTGTTTTATTATATCTGGGGGGATATTCATTAAGAATTTTTTTTTATTTAAAGTTGTCATTAATTTCTTTTTTATTTATTTGAGTTCGTGGAACATTACCTCGGTATCGTTATGATAAATTAATATATTTAGCTTGAAAAATTTATTTACCTATTTCTTTAAATTTTTTAATATTTTATTTAGGGTTAAAAATTTTATTATTTTAGTGGAATTAATTAAGTAAGTTAATATTTTTAGTATAAATTAATAGAATATTTATTCTTTCTTAAGTTTTCAAAACAAATGCTTATTTGACAAGCTCATTAATTTAGTTAAAGATTAATTTATCTCAATAAATTCTAATTATAGGGTTAATAATATAATATGAAAAATATATAATTGTTAATACTTGTCCTACAAAGACATAAGGATCTTCTACTGGTCGTGCTCCAATTCATGTTAATAAAATAATTGTAACTACTATAATTCAAAATAAGATTTGGTTTATTGGATAAAATTGAATTCCTTGAATTTTTTTAAAGAATGTTAATGGTAAAATAATTAAAATTAAAATTGATATAATAAGTGCAATAACACCTCCTAATTTATTTGGAATTGATCGTAAAATTGCATAAGCAAATAAGAAATATCATTCAGGTTGAATATGAATTGGTGTTACTAATGGATTAGCTGGTGTGAAATTATCGGGGTCTCCTAATAAATAAGGATTGGTTAATGTTAAAAAAATTAATAAAAATGAAATAATAATAAATCCAATTATATCTTTAAATGTAAAAAATGGGTGAAATGGAATTTTATCTAAGTTTCTATTAATTCCTAAAGGGTTATTAGATCCTGTTTGATGTAAAAATAATAGATGAATTATTGTTATTATTAAAATAATAAATGGTAGAATAAAATGAAATGTATAAAATCGAGTTAATGTTGCATTATCAATGGCAAATCCCCCTCAAATTCAATTTACTAATATAGTTCCTAAATAAGGAATTGCTGATAGTAGGTTTGTAATAACTGTTGCTCCTCAAAATGATATTTGTCCTCAAGGTAATACATATCCTATAAAAGCTGTTGCTATTAATAAGAATAAAATAATTACTCCAACTATTCATGTGTATTTTAAATTAAATGATTCATAATAAATTCCTCGTCCAATGTGAATATAAATACAAATAAAAAAAAATGAAGCTCCATTTGCATGAAGAGTTCGAATTAATCAACCATAATTTACATTTCGACAAATATAATTAACTCTATAAAAAGCTAATTCAATATTAGCTGTATAATATATTGTTAAAAATAATCCAGTAATAATTTGAATAATTAAACATATGGCTAATAAGGATCCAAAATTTCATAGGGAAGAAATATTTGATGGGGTTGGTAAATCAATTAATGATCCATTAATGATTTTGAAAATAGGATGGGTTTTTCGAATTGGCTTATAAATGTTTATCATTAGTTAAATGAAGATCGTAAAGGACCATAAAAAATATTTGTGATTTTTACTACTGCAATTAAGGTAATAAATAAATAAATAATTATTATTATTATTATTAAAAATGTTTGATTATTATATAATTTAGATAAGTTAATTTTATTTTCGTTATTAAAAAATAAAAATATATTAAAAAAATTATTTATTTCTAGGTTATTGATTCTTAAATTAATTCAATATAAATTATTATTAAAAAATATTCTAATTATTAAAATAATGATTAGATTAAATAATAATAATATTTTTAGTGAAGTTGATAATTTAAATAATTCATTTGATGCGATTCTTCTTACATAGATAAATAGAACTAATAATCCTCCTAAGAAAGTTAAAAATAAAATATAAGATATTCAATATGTTTTTATAATTATTCTTGTAATAATACATGTTAATAATGTTTGAATTAAAATTATAAAACCTATTGATAATGGATGATTAAGGAATAATATAATAAATGATAATAAAATAATTAATAAAGAAATAAATATTTTTATAATTTCAAAGAGTAGTTTAATAAAAATAATAATTTTGGAGATTATTGATAAAGATTTTCTTTTTCTTTGAAGTTTTTAAAGAAATAATCTTATTTTTGGTTTACAAGACCAATATTTTTAATTTAAATTATAAAAACAATTTACTAATGATAATTTTTTTATACATAAGAATTATTTTTATTATTATATTTATTTTTGGGAATATAATTTTTGTTTTTAAACATAAACATTTATTAATTGTTTTATTAAGATTAGAATTTATTGTTTTAAGAATTTTTTTTTTGTTTATTTTTATGTTAAATTATATTGAATATGATTTATATATGTTAATAGTTTTTTTAGTTTTTTCTGTTTGTGAAGGTGCTTTAGGGTTATCTATTTTAGTTTCAATAATTCGTACTCATGGTAATGATTATTTTCAAAGTTTTAATATAGTTTAATTTAAAAATGATAAAATTTTTATTTATAATAATTTTTATAATTCCTTTATGTTTTAATGTTAATATGTATTGAATGGTTCAAATAATATTATTTTTAATGATGTTTATGTTTATAAATTTAATGATTAATATTGAAAATTATTGTAATTTAAGATATATATATTCTTGTGATATATTATCATATGGTTTAATTTTATTAAGAATTTGAATTTGTATTTTAATAATTATAGCTAGAGAAAATTTATATAAAATAGGATTTTATATAAATTTTTTTATTTTTAATTTAATATTTTTATTAATTATATTATATATAACTTTTAGAGTGATAAATTTATTTATATTTTATTTATTTTTTGAAGGTAGATTAATTCCTACTTTAATATTAATTATTGGGTGGGGATATCAACCTGAGCGAATTCAGGCTGGTATATATTTATTATTTTATACTTTGTTTGTTTCTTTACCTTTATTATTAGGAATTTTTTATATTTTTTTTTATACTAATTCAATAATAATATATTTTTTAAAGTTTTTTAATTTTGATTTATATTTATTATATTTTTGTATAATAATAGCATTTTTAGTTAAAATACCTATATATTTTGTTCATTTATGATTACCCAAAGCTCATGTTGAAGCTCCTGTATCAGGTTCAATAATTTTAGCAGGTATTATATTAAAATTAGGAGGTTATGGAATATTACGTATTATAATTATATTTCAAAGTTTGGGTTTAAAGTTTAATATTATTTGAATTATTATTAGATTAGTTGGAGGATTTTATATTAGTTTAAAATGTTTTTGTCAAGTTGATATTAAATCTTTAATTGCTTATTCTTCGATTGCGCATATAAGAATAGTAATTGGGGGTATTATAACAATAAATTATTGGGGATTTATTGGTTCATATATTTTAATGATTGGTCATGGTTTATGTTCTTCAGGAATATTTTGTTTAGCTAATATTAATTATGAACGTTTAAATAGTCGAAGATTATTTATTAATAAGGGTATAATAAATTTAATACCTTCAATAAGTTTATGGTGATTTTTACTTTTATCTTCTAATATAGCAGCTCCTCCCTCATTAAATTTAATAGGTGAAATTAGATTAATTAATAGCTTATTAAGATGATCTTATATTTCTATATTTATATTAATATTGATTTCTTTTTTTAGTGCTGGGTATAGATTATATTTATATTCATATACACAACATGGAAAATATTATTTAGGAATTTATAGATTTTATATGGGGGTATCTCGTGAATACCTATTATTAATATTACATTGATTTCCTTTAAATATTTTAATTTTAAAAATTGATTATGTGATAATTTGATTTTAACTTAAATAATTTAAAATTAAAATATTGATTTGTGGTTTCAAAAATATGATAATATCATTTTAGGTTATTCAAAAATTTTCAATTTGTTTTATTAGATTTTTTTTTTTATTTTTTTTTAGATTAATAAATTTTTTTATGGTAATTTATTTTATTATGAATAATATTATTATTATTTTAGAGTGGGAAATTATTTCTTTTAATTCTTTAAGAGTTATTATAAGAATTTTATTGGATTGAATATCTTTATTATTTATAATATTTGTTTCATTAATTTCTTCAGTTGTAATTTATTATAGTAAAAGATATATAAATTCTGAATTAAATTTAAATCGTTTTATTATTTTAGTTTTATTATTTGTTTTTTCAATAATTTTATTAATTATTAGTCCAAATATTGTAAGAATTTTATTAGGTTGAGATGGTTTAGGTTTAGTTTCTTATTGTTTGGTTATTTATTATCAAAATATTAAGTCTTATAATGCTGGTATATTAACTGCCCTATCTAATCGAATTGGTGATTTATTTATTTTAATGGTAATTGGTTGAATAATAAATTATGGTAGATGAAATTATTTATTTTATTTATCTTTTATAAAAAATGATTATTCAATATTTATAATTAGAATTATAATTATTATTGCTGCTATAACTAAAAGTGCTCAAATTCCTTTTAGTTCTTGATTACCAGCTGCTATAGCAGCTCCTACTCCAGTTTCTGCTTTAGTTCATTCATCTACTTTAGTTACTGCGGGTATTTATTTATTAATTCGTTTTAATTTTTTATTATTAGATATAATATTTATTAAAATTTTATTATTATTATCTGGTTTAACTATGTTTATAGCTGGTATTTCTGCTAATTATGAGTTTGATTTAAAAAAAATTATTGCTTTATCGACTTTAAGACAATTAGGATTAATAATAAGAATTTTAAGAATAGGAATACCAGATTTAGCTTTTTTTCATTTATTAACTCATGCTATATTTAAGGCTTTATTATTTATATGTGCTGGGGTTATTATTCATATAATAATAGATATTCAAGATATTCGTTTTATAGGGGGGATTAGAAATTTCATTCCTATGACATCTTTATGTATGAATGTGTCTAATATAGCTTTATGTGGTATTCCTTTTTTAGCTGGGTTTTATTCTAAGGATTTAATTTTAGAAATAGTTAGTTTAAGAAATTTAAATTTTTTTATTTTTTTATTATATTATATTTCTACAGGTTTAACTATATTTTATAGTTTTCGTTTAACCATATATTTAATAATTAATGATTATAATTTACTATCTATCTATAATTTATATGATGAAGATTTTATTATATTAAAAAGAATAATAATTTTATTATTTATAAGAGTTATTAGAGGTAGATTTTTAATATGATTAATTTTCTCTTATCCTTATATAATTTTTTTACCTTTTAATATAAAAATAATAGTTATTTATGTGAGAATTTTAGGAGTTTTTATGGGATTTATTATTAGAAATATAAATATTTATTCTGTTAATAAATTTTTAATAACTTATCAAATTAGAAATTTTTTATGTTTAATATGATTTATACCTAATTTATCTACTTATGGTTTAAATTTTTATTTTTTAAATTTTGGTCAAAAAATATTAAAAAATATTGATATGGGTTGAAGAGAAATATATAGAGGTCAAGGTATATTTTTTATTATAAAAAAATATTCAATTTTATTTAATTTATTTTCTATAAAAAATTATAAAATTTATTTATTTAGATTTGTTTTATGAATATTTATATTAATTATTTTAATAATTTTTTTATATTTAAATAGCTTATAATTTTAGAGCATAATATTGAAGATATTAAGGAGATTATTTAAATCTTTAAATATTTATAAAAAATTTTTTTTATTTTTACAATGAAAATGTAATGTTTTATATTAAACTATATAAATAAGAAATATTAATGGAATTAAACCACTAAAAATTAAGTTAGCAGCTTAATTTTATACTTTATATTTCTTTTTAGTTGGAATTTATAATTCAATTTTATCATTAACAGTGATATACCTCTATTTTGGTTTCAACTAAAAATAAGGAGTATTAAAACTCTATCTTTTAAGTCGAAATTAAATGCAAATATTGCTTCTTATTTAAGATAAAATGATTATTCAATATTTTTTGAGTGCAAATCAAATGTTTTATTTAAACTATAATCCTTATTTATTTTTTATTTAGTTCAATTTAATATATTTTGATTTCATTCATGAAATAATCCAATTAATAAAATAATAATAAAAAAAAAACTAATTTTAGTTCAAATAATAAAATTTGTTATTTTAAATAAATTAATTATAGGAAAAATTAATGCAATTTCAACATCAAAAATTAAAAAAATTATTGTAATTAAGAAGAAATGTAAGGAGAATGGGATTCGAGCTGATGATTTTGGATCAAATCCACATTCAAATGGGGAATTTTTTTCTCGATCAGAAAATGATTTTTTTGATAAAATAATGGATAAAAATATTATAATATTTGAGATTATTATAATAATAATAGAAATATAACTAATTAAAATAATTATTTATATTAATAAAATATTAAACTTTTTGATTGGAAGTCAAATATACTAAATATATTATATAAATAATTAATTTCCTCATCAATAAATAGAAATATAAAGGAATAATCAAACTACATCTACAAAATGTCAATATCAAGCTGCTGCTTCAAATCCAAAATGGTGGTTATTAGAAAATTGATTATTAATATGACGAATTAAACAAATTAATAAAAATATTGTTCCAATTATTACATGTAATCCGTGGAATCCTGTTGCTATAAAAAATGTAGAACCATAAATTCTATCTGCGATAGTAAAAGGTGCTTCTAAATATTCATATGCTTGAAGGAAAGTAAAATAAATTCCTAAAATAATAGTTAAAAATAATCCTTGAGTTATTTGAGAGTGGTTATTTTCTATAATTGCATGATGAGCTCATGTTACTGTTACTCCTGATGTAATTAAAATGATTGTATTTAGTAATGGAATTTGAAATGGATTAAATGGTACAATATTTGTAGGAGGTCAAGTTGCTCCAATTTCAATATTAGGTGATAATCTACTATGAAAAAATGCTCAAAAAAATGAAATGAAAAAAAAAATTTCAGAAATAATAAATAGGATTATTCCTCATCGTAATCCTTTAGTTACTAAAATGGTATGTTTACCTTGAAATGTTCCTTCTCGTGATACATCTCGTCATCATTGATATATTGTTAAAATAATAATTAAATATCCTAATATTAATAAATTTATGTTAAAATTGTGAAATCATTTAACTATTCCTGTAACTAAAGTTAATACTCCAATAGCTCCGGTAATGGGTCAAGGTCTGTAATCAACTAAATGATATGGATGTCTGTAAAAATTATTTTTCATTAATTTACTTCTCTAGAATATAAAGTTCTTAAAATGGCAATTACATAAGATTGAATTACTGCTACTGCAGACTCTAAAATTAATAATAAAATTTGAATAATTACTAATAAAATAATTATATACGTTCTTAATCTATTTCCAGTACCTCTAAGTAAAGTTATTAGTAAATGTCCTGCAATTATATTAGCAGTAAGTCGTACTGCTAAAGTTCCAGGTCGAATAATATTTCTAATTGTTTCAATTAATACTATAAATGGTATTAAAATTGTTGGTGTTCCTTGAGGAATTATATGAATAAATATGTGTTGAGTGTTATTTAATCACCCATAAAATATAAATCTTAATCATAATGGTAATGAAATAGATAATGATATAGTAAGATGTCTAGTTCTAGTAAAAATATATGGGAATAATCCTAAAAAATTATTAAATAAAATAAAAGTAAATATAGAAATAAAAATAAAAGTAGATCCATTAGAATTTTTTCCTAATAATATTTTAAATTCTTTATGAAGATTATTTAAAATAAAATTTCAAAAAATAAAATAACGATTAGGAATTAATCAAAATGAATATGGAATAAATATTAATCCAATAATTGTTCTAATTCAATTTAAAGATAGGTTAAATAGATTAGTTGAGGGATCAAAAATTGAAAATAAGTTAGTTATCATTTTCAAATTTGATTATTTTTTTTATTATTAAAAAAATAATTATTTTTATTATTAATATTAATAAAAATATAATAATTTATAATATTAAAAATAATAAAAACAATAATAAAGAAAAATAAAGATAATATTCAATTAATAGGTATTATTTGTGGTATAAAAGAATATTATTAATATAATAATAATTTAAATTTGACATATTTATGTTATTTTTTAACTAATTCTTTCATTAGAAGTAATTGCTAATTTACTATAATATGGTTTAAGAGACCATTACTTGCTTTCAGTCATCTAATGATGAGTAATTATTAATTCAATTAATAAAATTTTTAATTGAGATTCTTTCAATTACAATAGGCATAAATCTATGATTTGCTCCACAAATTTCTGAACATTGTCCGAAAAAAATTCCAGGTCGATTGATAAAAAAATTAGTTTGATTTAGGCGACCTGGATTAGCATCTACTTTTACTCCTAATGATGGGATAGTTCATGAATGAATAACATCTGTTGCGGTAACTATAATTTGAATTTGATTATTTATTGGTAAAATAATTCGATTATCTACTTCTAAAAGACGAAAATTATTTTTATTTATTTCATTTATAGGGGTTATATAAGAATCAAATTCAATGTTATTAAAATCTGAATATTCATAACTTCAATATCATTGATGTCCAATTGATTTTAATGTAATTAATGGTTTATTTAATTCATCTAATAAATATAATAATCGAAGTGATGGTAAAGCAATAAAGATTAATGTGATAGCCGGAATAATTGTTCAAATTAATTCAATTATTTGACCTTCAAGTAGAAATCGATTAATATATTTATTAAAAAATAATCTCATTATTAAATATCCTACTAAAATTGTAATTATAACTAAAATAATTAATGTATGATCATAAAAAAAAATAATTTGTTCTATTAATGGAGAGGCTCTATTTTGTAAACTAAAATTAGATCAAGTTGCTATTTCTAAAAAAAGGATAATCCTTTATAAATGGGGTTTAAATCCATCACATATAATCTGTCATATTAGAAATTTCTTAAAATTGGAAGTTCGTTATATGAATGTTCTGCTGGTGGTAGATTTTGATATCATTCAATTGATGATGTTAAATTTAATGAAAATAAGATTATACGTTGATTAATTATAGATTCTCAAATAATAATTAAAATTAATATTACTGCTAATAAAGAAATATATGACCCTAATGATGAGATAATATTTCATGAAATATAGGCATCTGGGTAATCTGAATATCGTCGAGGTATACCAGCTAGTCCTAAGAAATGTTGTGGGAAGAAAGTTAAATTTACCCCAATAAATATTGTAAAAAATTGAATTTTTAAAAAATAAGGGTTTAATCTTAATCCTGTAAATAGGGGATATCAGTGAATAAATCCAGCAATAATAGCAAATACAGCTCCTATAGATAATACATAATGAAAGTGAGCTACTACATAATAAGTGTCATGAAGGGCAATATCAATAGATGAATTAGCTAATACAACTCCTGTTAATCCACCAACAGTGAATAAAAATACAAATCCTAATCTTCAAAGAATTGAAGGTCTATAATTAATTTGAGTTCCATGTAAGGTTGCTAATCAACTAAAAATTTTAATTCCTGTCGGAACAGCAATAATTATTGTTGCTGAGGTAAAATAAGCTCGTGTATCAATATCTATTCCTACTGTAAATATATGATGAGCTCATACTACAAATCCTAATAAACCAATTGCTATTATAGCATAAATTATTCCTAAAGATCCAAATGTTTCTTTTTTTCCTCTTTCTTGTGAAATAATATGTGAAATTATACCAAATCCTGGTAAAATTAAAATATAAACTTCTGGATGTCCAAAAAATCAAAATAAATGTTGATATAAAATAGGATCTCCTCCTCCAGCAGGATCAAAAAATGATGTATTTAAATTTCGATCTGTTAATAATATAGTGATAGCTCCAGCTAAAACAGGAAGTGACAATAATAATAATAATGCTGTAATTCCTACAGATCATACAAATAATGGTATTTGATCAAAAGATATTCCATTAATTCGTATGTTAATAATTGTTGTAATGAAGTTAATTGCTCCTAAAATTGAAGAAATACCAGCTAAATGTAATGAAAAAATAGCTAAATCTACAGATCTACCTCCATGAGCAATATTAGATGAAAGTGGGGGGTAAACAGTTCAACCAGTTCCTGCTCCATTTTCAACGATTCTTCTTGAAATTAAAAGGGTTAATGATGGGGGTAATAATCAAAATCTTATATTATTTATTCGTGGGAATGCTATATCAGGAGCCCCTAATATTAGAGGTACTAATCAATTTCCAAATCCCCCAATTATAATAGGTATTACTATAAAAAAAATTATAATAAATGCATGAGCTGTTACAATTGTATTATAAATTTGATCATCTCCAATTAATGATCCAGGATTACCTAACTCAGCTCGAATTAATAAACTTAGAGAAGTTCCTACTATTCCTCTTCAAATTCCAAAAATAAAATATAAAGTCCCAATATCTTTATGATTTGTTGAATATAGTCATTTTCGCTAATTAAAATAAAATGGCTGAGATTTAAGCGATAAATTGTAAATTTATTAACAAGAATTAATTCTTTTTTATTAAGTCTTATATTCAATTATGATGTAAAATTGCAAATTTTAAGGTATAAATAAAATTATTAAGGCTTAAAGAATTTTCTTTATAAATAATTTTGAAGATTATTAGTTTAATTTAACTTAAAACCTTAATAATCTTATATAAAAAAAAAAGTTCTTGTAATTAATCCTAAAATAGAGAAAAAAGATAATAAATTTATAATATTAAATATATTATTTTTAATTTTAATTTTAATTCATTTTAATTTTAAATAATTAAATATAAATGATGAATATAAAATTCGAATATAAAAAAATAATAAAATTAATCTTATTATAATTAAAATAAAAGTTAAAAAATAAAGATTTCTATTTAATATAAAATTAATGATAATTCATTTAGGTAAAAATCCTATAAAAGGTGGAAGTCCTCCTAATGATAAAAAATTAATTAATAATGATAATTTAATTAAATAATTAATATTAAAAAAAAATAATTGATTAATAAAAAATATATTAATTATAGAAAATAATAAGCATAAAATTCTAATTAAAAATGAGTATATAAAAAAATAAAATATTCATAAGTTTTCTCTAATTATTATTGCAGATATTATTCATCTTAAATTATTAATAGAAGAAAAAGTTATTAATTTTCGAATTGATGTTTGATTTAATCCTCCAATAGCTCCAATAATAGAATTTAAAATAATAATTAAAATTAAAAAATTATTATTGTATCTGTATGATAATAAAATTATAGGGGAAATTTTTTGTCAAGTTATTAAAATAAATCTATTAAATCATGATAATCCTTCAATAATATTTGGGAATCAGAAATGAAAGGGGGCTGATCCTATTTTTATTAATAAAGAAGAATTTATTATAATTATAATAGTATTATTTATTTCAAAATTTTTTATAAATATTATTTTAATAATAATACAAAATAATAAATTAATTGATGCAATAGCTTGAGTAAAAAAATATTTTAATGATGCTTCAGATGTTAAAATATTATTAGAATTATTAATAATTGGAATAAATCTTAATAAGTTAATTTCTAATCCAATTCAACATCCAAATCATGAATTTGAGGAAATTGAAATTAATGTTCTAAAGAATAAAATAAAAAAAAAAAATATTTTATTAGAATTTATAGGGGAAAAAATTTAAAATAAAAAATATTTTATATAAAATTAAATTTATATTTTAATTTACTTATATTTTAGTGTATGATGCACGATAGTTTTTGATACTATTAGGTATAGTTTAATTCTATAAAATATAATAATAAAGGTAGTTGATAATCTACTTAATTTATCCTATCAGAATAATCCTTTAGTCAGGCACTTTATTTTAAAAAAAAGGTACTTCCTTTATATTTGAGGTATGAACCCAAAAGCTTTATTTAGCTTATTTTTAA